TTCCGTAAGCGGGCCCCAGCTTTTTCCAGCTGCTCAATGGCCCCCTCACGCAGTTCTTCTGAATTTCGAATAGTATTCAGGATCCTTTGTTTTCGATTATCTAATAAATCACTTAATGAAAGTAGATTAGAATTCCGTTCATTTAAAAACTTCCATAATCCCTTCCCAAACCAAACATGAATCTTTCGATTCATTTGGCTCTCACGCTCAATTACTTGGTAAATTCTCATAGCTTATTTTATGAATGTAATGAGCCTATCCTCTCTTCTTTATTCATAGTCCAAAAAAATACGAATCTAATGCAAAACCAAAATAGTTGGAGGACTCTTCTGACAAAATCAAAAATATGTAATTGTCAGCAAAGTTGTTTCTTTTTTTTCTTCAGTTCAAATCCAAAAGATTTTTCTTACTTATACATTAAGGCATAGGTCGTCAATTCAGCATTAGATAAAAGGGGGAAAATGCCTATTTTTAGAACAAGCGGTTCAAATTATTTTATCAAGATGAGTGTCCTATATCGATAAAATATTCATTTGAAAATGATCTCTATATTAACATAGTGGTAGAAAGAGTACCATGCTGTGTCTAGACTTCAAACGATTTGCTTTAACCATCTTAACAATCTCACATTATTGGTTGCTAGAGAATCAAAGTGGATTTGCCAATTAATCACGAAATGTGATGGTTCTTACATATCATTTCTTAATTTCTTCAGAAGTAATTCGAAAGATCATGCACCTTTCTTTCCTAGTTATAACGGAAAAGAGGTACAACTGGTTGGATCCAGCCTATTCTTGAAATAAACAACTCACACACACTCCCTTTCCAAAAAAGATCAATACACCAATCACTACACTTAGATTTATTGGATTTGTTGCTAAAATATCGGTATTAAATCCGAAACTCCCGGCAGATGGCCAGTGGCCTAAAGAAACGAAAGAATCGGTTACATTTTTCATATAATCTCCTCTTATAGATAGACTAAAAAATCGACCAAAGTTCTTTTTCTATCACTTTGCCCCTCTTTTTTTATTTATTCTTTTTTTTTAAAGTATGAACTACCCCTTGATTGTTTGAACACCATCAGAAAAGACTTTCCCCTGTACTACGAACAGGAAGGATGAAAGCGAATTGGTATACTAATTCCTCATCTGCAAATCAGCCCTTCCCTAACGTAGGTTATTTTCTCAACGAATAAGTAATTGTAGGAGTGAAATCTTGATCTAATTTGAAAAAGCAAACGACAAGTCCACGGAAATAAAATAGGAAAAATATGTATTTTTCCTATTTCTAAGATTAAACAAAAGGATTCGCAAATAAAAGTGCTAATGCTACAACCAATCCATAAATTGTTAAAGCTTCCATAAAAGCTAGACTAAGCAATAGAGTACCTCGTATCTTTCCCTCTGCCTCGGGCTGTCTCGCGATACCCTCTACGGCTTGACCCGCAGCAGTCCCTTGACCAACTCCAGGTCCGATAGAAGCAAGCCCTACGGCTAATCCAGCAGCAATAACGGAAGCAGCAGAAATCAGTGGATTCATGATAAGTTCCTCGTACCAACAAAAAGAAATGGTTAATGATACAATCAAAATCAACCAATGAATTATGACTTAATTATTCGATCGATAGGATTAATCTAGTCGAAGTAACTAAGAACTTCGAATTTCAGTAATAATATTATTGAATTATCAGAACTACTTCGATATATCCTTTTTCGTTTCTATCCACAGAGTCTTCGCGAATCCATAGAATTCTTGTTTTTCCATTTCTTGGTTCAAAACTGTTATTTCACAATTCTTTCAGCTTTTCTTAATTTCATCTGTTTATTCAGGCAAGTCACAGTCGAAACGAGACGAAAGGACTTCTGTTAAAACCCCCCTACAGTAGTAGGAGAAATGAAATAGATCTTTAGTTCATATATAACTAGTCAATATCTAATATCACATATACACGCCTTTCTTCCATAACGTAAACCATTAAATTCAATCAGATTCGAGAATCAATCTATTTTTTTAGGAATCCCATTTTTGTTTTGTAAATTTTTTTCTTCCTTCCGTTTTCGTTATCAGCATTCCAACCGAATGCAATCTAATCTAAATGGTCAAATTAAATTGAAATTGATTAAGGTCAATTATTGGATAGAAATATCATTATTTGATTGATCTAAGTTCATGCAATTTATTATTTTATTTATTAATATAATATTTTCTTTGGGTCAATTGTTGAATAAAATCAACTATAAAGTGGAATAGGTTCCCCGGTTTTTTATTCACTCACACGTCGTAAACATATATCTTATTGAAATTATGATTTGATGAATTAAGAAGATTGGCGGACCAATATAATATATAGTAAATATTCCTTATAAATATGGAAATGTTTGATTTTTTTTCCTATTGCTTTCTCTCGTATATAGAGTCCTGTATATTTCTATTCCTTAAATTAAATAAATTATCTTAAGCCACACATACATTTCTTTGTGCTAAACTAAAAAAAAAG